AAAACTCAAAAAAAAACGACGCAAACGGAAAATTTACCGGTAAAATTTACGAATTGGTGCGGTTGGTTAAAATCTAGAGGCCACATTCTTAAATGAGCAGTCCTTACAACAGCTTCCTTGGTTTAGGGGTTTAACAAGAAGTCATAGCTATGTCGGGACTTAAGGGGGTAGGGGGGTTTAACGGGTAAGAACCGAGGGGGGACGATAATAGGTATTTGCTAGGGCGGAGAGGGTAATATGCAATTGATATCAATTATGTTTTTATATTTAAGAATAATTTAATATAGTCGAAAAGTTGTTGGACGGGCAAAGTCCAGTTCAACCTTCACTATTTTCCTTAGTATGCGCTTGTAAATGCCAAGTGAAAGGAAAGAAAAAAAAAGACAACGTTATGCATTTAAAAGAGTGCTTGCTTGGTGGGTAACGAGTCGATAGGCCTCCACCATCGTGATGCAAGGATAATTCACTGTATGAGCGGTAATCTATATTATGGCCCTGAAATAGGAACCAGATGCCAGTAATAGATCACTGATAGCTACCCCCACGGGTTTTGCCCCTGACCCTATCATGCATGATATCTGACTAATCGACTGGTTGGTGGTTTCTTACTGCGCTTCGTTGTCCATGGTCAATATATGATGGGTTAGGCAAGGAAGCTTGTTACACTAAGTTATGTGGCTTAATCGATTTGGTTCGTCCTCCGTGCGACCCTGGCCTAACCAAATTTGATATGACGATGTACCCTGGCGATTTTGGTCATACCTGTGGGGTTACATTAGATATATGGTTGTTATACATACGCATGGGGGGGAACAATATGTAAAGTTAAGCATAGACACAAAGTAAGAAGCACCCAGAGGGTAGTTTAACTAAGAATCTTAGCTTTGGGAGTTAAGGGTGGGAGTTTGAATCTCCCTTCTCTGAGCACGAGGGAGGGGTCAAACCTCCAGCCTCCGACTTACAAGATCGGCGCTCTGGATTGAGCCACTAGTGCATGCTCATTTTAGAGTTTTGTTCTCGGCCCAGCCTGCTAGGGGCGAGAAGACTAAGAAGATTGTGAAATAGAGGAGGGAGGCAACTTGCCCGATCTCGATGAAGGGGTGCTCGACGGGCATGCCCCCGATTCATGTCAGGATCATAACATCGGCGACCAGGGCCCAGAACAGGAATTGCGTGACGGGTCGGAAGGTCAACCCCCGCTGCTTCGATGTGTGAAGGATGGGGACAAGCAGAAGGACGAGGATAGAAGAGAGGAGGGCTAACACGCCCCCTAACTTATTGGGGATGGACCGAAGGATCGCGTAAGCGAAGAGGAAGTACCACTCGGGTTTAATGTGTGGCGGGGTGACCAAGGGGTTGGCTGGGGTGAAGTTGTCAGGGTCTCCGAGAAGGTTGGGCGAGAAAAGGGCAAGGGCGACAAGCGAGAGCAGGAGAACCGCAAACCCAAGGAGATCTTTATACGAGAAGTAGGGGTGGAAGGAGATTTTGTCGGCATCTGAGTTGAGCCCAGCTGGGTTATTTGAGCCGGTCTCATGTAGGAAAAGGAGGTGAAGAACGGTAACAGCGGCAATAACAAAGGGAAAGAGGAAGTGGAAAGCGAAGAATCGAGTTAGGGTGGCGTTATCAACCGAGAAGCCCCCTCAAATTCATTGGACGAGCGCCTGCCCCACGTATGGAACGGCGGACAAGAGGTTCGTAATGACGGTGGCCCCTCAGAACGACATTTGCCCTCAGGGAAGCACGTAGCCTACAAAGGCGGTCATCATCACCAGAAGCAGAAGAACAACGCCAAGAACCCAGGTCTCCTTGTACAAGAAAGATCCATAGTAGAGGCCTCGGCCCACGTGAAGGTAGATGCAGATGAAGAAGAAGGATGCTCCGTTAGCATGCATGTTCCGGATGAGCCAGCCGTAGTTCACGTCTCGACAGATGTGCGCGACGGAGGAAAACGCGGTGGAGATGTCAGACGTATAGTGCATAGCCAGAAACAGGCCGGTCAGAATTTGTGTGGCTAAACAGAGGCTGAGGAGGGAACCAAAGTTCCACCAAACGGAAATGTTAGAGGGTGCTGGAAGGTCCACTAGGGCATCATTGGCAATTCGGAGAAGGGGGTGTGACTTTCGGAGACTGGCCATTAAGTTCTTGTAGTGAATTAACAACGGTAGTTTTTCAAGCCATTAGTTCCGGTTAAAGTCCGGGCAGGAATTATGACTTATCTTGTCTCTCTATTTCTATTTGCCCTAGTTCTAGGGTTGGTGGCCGTGGCATCGAACCCGGCCCCCTATTTCGCAGCACTGGGGCTAGTCGTAGCCGCAGGAGTTGGGTGTGGTGTCCTGGTGGGTCACGGAGGGTCCTTTTTGTCCCTTGTCCTTTTCTTAATTTACCTTGGGGGAATACTGGTAGTGTTCGCCTACTCGGCGGCCCTGGCCGCGGAGCCATTCCCTGAAACATGGGGGGACCGGTCAGTCCTGGGATATGTGGTGGCGTACGTCGTAGTAGTAGCCGTGACAGCCGGATGATTCTCGAGCGGCTGGTTTGAGGCGTCTTGAGTAGTAGTAGATGAGTTCAAAGAGCTGTCGTTCTCACGAGCAGACACAAGTGGGGTGGCGCTTATGTTCTCGTCCGGGGGCGGGCTGTTAGTAGTGAGCGCCTGCGTCCTGCTCCTAACGCTATTCGTAGTCCTGGAGCTGACGCGAGGGCTGAGCCGGGGGGTCCTGCGGGCAGTCTAAACTAGCGCAAAAACGATGGCGAGGGTAAGTGAGAGGAAAAACATTGCAAGGTAAGTCTTGATTATGCCCTGCTGGACCTCGGTGGTAGACGTGACGAGGGGAAGCTGCCCTGACGCGACAGCCTTTGGTCCAACCTTCTCGAATCAAGTCTGGTCCACTATTTGGCCAGCGATGGACTGCCCCAAAGAGAGGTTGAGGAAAGGGAGGAGGCGATGGACGGTGGCGGGGAAAAAGCCCAGTATGTTAGAGAAGTTGTGTGCGGAGAGTGAGGGGGAGGTCTTAAACTGCTTGGCGGTTAAGGAAGCGAGCTCAAGTGCAACCAAAAGACCCAGGATGGTGACGATAATGGCGCTTAGTTTGAGGAGGGGAGGCATAGTCATGATTGGAGTCTTGGATGGGAGGAAGTTTGAGGTAATAATTAGGCCCGCAACGATGCTCCCTCATGCCAAGCGTTTAATAGGATTAATTACTGAGGGGTTATTTTCATTAATGGGGGAAAGAGCAGGAAAGCGGGGGTGGCCCATAGAGACGAAGAAGACAACTCGGAGGCTGTAGACGGCTGTAAAGGAGGTGGCGAGGAGGGTCAGGGCAAGGGCTCAGGCGTTCAGGTAAGATGTATTTAAGGCCTCAATAATGGCGTCCTTCGAGAAGAACCCGGCTAGAAAGGGGGTGCCGGTGAGGGCGAGGCTCCCGATGGCTATGCAAGAAGAAGTAAAGGGCGTCAAGGTATGGAGGCCTCCCATTTTCCGAATGTCCTGTTCGTCGTTCAGGCTGTGAATAATCGAGCCAGAGCACAAGAATAGCATGGCCTTGAAGAAGGCATGAGTGCAAATATGCAGGAAGGCGAGTTGGGGTTGATTGAGTCCAATAGTCACCATTATTAGCCCTAATTGACTTGATGTGGAGAAGGCGACAATTTTCTTGATGTCGTTTTGAGTCAAAGCACAAGTAGCAGTGAAAAGGGTGGTGAGAGCGCCGAGGCAGAGGCACGTCGTAAGGACGAGGGGGTTATTTTCCATCAGGGGACTAAGACGGATGAGAAGAAAGATACCGGCCACCACCATCGTGCTGGAGTGAAGCAAAGCGGAAACTGGCGTGGGGCCTTCCATGGCAGAAGGCAGCCAGGGGTGGAGTCCGAACTGGGCGGACTTGCCGGTGGCTGCTAACACAAGGCCTAGAAGGGGGAGTGTGAGGTCAAAGGCTTTAGCTGAGGTGAACATCTGCTGCATCTCCCAGGAATTGAGGTGCACCGCAAATCAAGCCATGCTGAGGATAAGGCCAATATCGCCTACGCGGTTATAAACGACAGCTTGGAGGGCGGCGGTATTGGCGTCGGCCCGCCCGTATCACCACCCAATCAGAAGGAAGGACATGATGCCCACTCCCTCCCAGCCAATAAACAGCTGGAACATATTGTTGGCAGTGACCAAAACAATCATGGCGACAAGAAAAAGAAGAAGGTATTTAAAGAAGCGGTTCACGTTAGGGTCGGCGTGCATATACCATGAAGCGAACTCCAAAATTGACCATGTTACATAAAGCGCAATAGGTGTAAAAATGACGGAGTAATGATCAAACTTGAAGCTGAGGTTAATGTCAAAAGAGAGGGTGTTTATTCACTGCCAAGCGGTAACAACGGTCTCAGCGCCACTATCTAGGAAGATGGATAAAGGGAGGAGGCTAACCAAAAAAGCAGTCTTAACCGCGGTCTTCACGTGGGTCAAACCCCACCCCTTGTGAACCGGGGATGGGGCGAGAGTGGTGACGAGAGGGTACAGTAAGAGAGCAAAGACAAGGAGTAAGCTCGAGCTTAAGACGAGGGGGGTGAGGTGCATAGCTGCTACTTGGATTTGCACCAAGAGTTTTTGGTTCCTAAGACCAACGGATAAGCTGTCATCCTCTAGGAGCTCGAGTGAACCACGGGGTTCAACCGTGGGGGTAAAGGATTAGCAGTCCTCACTGCCATCGGGCTTCTCTCGGTGAATAAGAGGGCTCTAACCTCTGTCCCTAGAATCACAATCTAGTGTTTTTCTTAAACTATATTTACAGAAACATCAGCCCCACATAAGTTCTGGCTTGAGAATGAGAAGTATAATAGGAAGTAGGTGAAGGGTGAGGAGGAGATGCTCCCGCGTATGAGAAGGCTCCAGGCCGACAATGTGACTAGGTAGGGGGCCGCGCTGTGAAGTAAGGAAGAGGTAGAGGGAATAACCGGCAGTGATTAGTGTCCCGACGCCCGTAAGAACCAGGGTCCACTGGGATCAGTTAAATAGGGAGGTGATAATCATAAGCTCCCCCATTAGGTTGGGGAGAGGGGGGAGAGCTAGATTTGCGAGGTTAGCAAGAAATCACCAGGTGGCCATTAGGGGAAGAATCATCTGTAGTCCGCGAGCAAGAAGCATTGTCCGACTGTGGGTGCGTTCGTAGGTCGTGTTAGCCAGGCAGAAGAGGGCGGAGGAGGCAAGACCGTGAGCAATCATAAGAATGATAACCCCCGTAAATCCCCAGGGTGTCTGGATGAGGATACCCCCTGCAACCAGGCCTATGTGGCTGACCGAGGAATAGGCAATGAGAGACTTAAGGTCCGTCTGGCGGAGACAGATAGACCCAGTCATAATTACCCCCCAGAGCGCCAGGACAATAAATGGGTAAGCAAGCTCTTTGGACAGAGGGTCGAGTATAAGCATCATGCGTATCATGCCATAGCCCCCGAGCTTGAGGAGTACGGCTGCTAGGACCATGGAGCCGGCGATGGGCGCCTCGACGTGGGCCTTGGGAAGCCAGAGGTGAACGCCGTACAGCGGCATCTTCACTAGGAAGGCCATCAGGCAGCCTATCCACCAAAGCTTGTCGGCCCAGCTCGAGAGCCCCAAAGGTTGAGCGTACTGAATGGTAATGAGGGAAAGAGTACCAGTATCAGCCTGGAGGAGGAGGAGGGCCACAAGAAGTGGGAGAGACCCCGCCAGAGTGTAGAAAAGAAAATATGTTCCAGCGTTCAAACGCTCCGCCTGGTTTCCCCACCGGGTGATAATAATTAGGGTGGGGACAAGCGTGGCCTCAAACATGACATAGAACATGATGATCTCGGTAGCCCCAAAGGCTAGAATCAGGAACATCTGTAGGGAGGCGAGTAGGGAGATATACGTCCGCTGACGGCCGATTGGTTCAGGGCAGATGTGGTTCTGACTAGCAAGAATCATGAGGGGGAGGAGTCAACAAGAGAGGACCAAGAGAGGGGTAGAAAGCGGGTCCGTTGCCAGATAGAGACTCGGGTTGGATCATCCCGTTTCAGAGGAGCATTTGAATCAGGACAAGCTGGCCAGGGCAATTACTAGGCTTTGGGCTACGGAGGTGGGCCAGAGCCATTTTGGGGGGGATAGTCAGATGGTGGGGAATAACATAATTGTAGGGATAAGAATCTTTAGCATCGGAGAAGATTTAGGCTTTGCAGGCGGTCCGTACCGTGAGTACGGGCAGCGGCAACGAGGATGGCGAGACCTGCACTTGCCTCGCAGGCCGAGAACGCGAGGAGGAGCATGGGAGCACAGGAAAATCCCGAGGCCTCCAGCTGAAGCGCCCAAACGGAGAGAGCGATATAAAGGGAGAGCATCATTCCTTCTAAACAGAGGAGGGCTGACAGGAGGTGGGTGCGGTGGAACGCTAATCCTATAAGCCCCAGAATAAAAGCAGAAGAAAAACTAAAGTGTACGGGTGTCATAAGGTAGTCGCGGACTTAAACCGCGGTTTTTTAAGCCGAAATCAAAGGTCTTATTTTGGACTAACCACCTATTCGGCCCACTCCAGACCCCCTTGAACCCATTCGTAAATGAGGCCGAGGGTAAGAAGGGCGAGGACTGCTACAGCTCAGGTGAAGGTTAAGGTTGGGGAAACCAGTTGGTCCCCCCAGGGCAAGGGGAGAAGGAGGGCAATCTCGAGGTCGAAGAGGAGAAAAAGGATAGCAATCAGAAAAAACCGCAAGGAGAAAGGGAGGCGAGCCGACCCCAGAGGGTCAAAACCGCATTCGTATGGGGAGAGCTTTTCGGCGTCTGGGTTGAGCTGGGGGAGTCAGAAGGAGACAATTGCCAAGACGGTTGAGAGAAGAACAGTGATCAGAATAACTGTTGTAATCAGATTCATTATCTTTCCTTGGACTCAAACCAAGACCGAGTGATTGGAAGTCACATATACTAGAGTTAGTACTAGAAAGACTATGAGCCTCATCAATAGATAGAGACGTAGAGGAAGAGTCAGACCACGTCCACGAAATGCCAATACCAGGCAGCAGCTTCAAAGCCAAAATGATGCCCAGATGTAAAATGGTACTGAACTTGGCGGAGGAGACAGACGGCTAAGAAGGTCGAACCAATAAAGACGTGAAGGCCGTGGAAACCGGTAGCTACGAAGAAGGTAGACCCGTAAACCCCATCTGCAATCGTAAATGGGGCCTCGTAGTACTCCAGGCCCTGGAGAAAGGAGAAGTAGAACCCTAGCAGAATAGTGAGGGCGAGAGAGTGAATAGTTTGCTTGCGTTCCCCCTCCATGATGCTATGATGGGCCCACGTAACGGTGACCCCAGAAGCCAGAAGAACGGCTGTATTGAGGAGCGGAACCTCGAAAGGGTCGAGAGCAGTAATCCCTGCGGGCGGTCAACATCCCCCGAGTTCGGGGGTTGGAGCCAGGCTAGAGTGATAAAAGGCCCAGAAGAAACCAATGAAAAAGAAGACCTCGGATGTAATGAAGAGGATCATCCCGTAGCGGAGGCCTTTTTGCACAGGTGGTGTGTGGTGACCCTGGAATGTGCCCTCCCGGACGATGTCCCGTCACCATTGGTACATGGTTAGGAGAAGAAGGAGAGTTCCTGCACCTATAAGAGTCGTGGAGTGGAAGTGGAATCAAATTGCTGTGCCTGACGTAAGCAGAAGAGCTGCGACTGCGCCGGTAAGGGGTCAGGGGCTGGGGTCAACTATGTGGAATGCGTGCGCTTGGTGGGCCATTAAACGTTTTCTTGTAGATAAAGACTAAGAAGAAGAACAAACACGTAGGCCTGAATCATCGCAACAGCCACTTCAAGCAGAGTAAGAAGGAAGAGAACTGCAGACGTCATAATAGCAACGGTAGGCATGATTGGAAGGAGAACAAAAGCGGCTGTAGCAATGAGCTGAATTAATAGGTGACCTGCAGTAAGATTGGCGGTAAGTCGGACTCCCAGGGCTAGAGGGCGAATAAATAAACTAATCGTTTCGATAATGATTAGGACAGGGATGAGGGGAACAGGAGTACCTTCCGGAAGAAGGTGGCCAAGAGCAGCGGTGGGCTGGTTCCGCATGCCAATAATGACGGTTGCAAGCCAAAGCGGAACAGCTAGGCCCATGTTAAGGGATAGCTGGGTAGTGGGAGTAAAAGTGTAAGGTAGAAGACCGAGCATATTTATTGTAATTAGAAAGAGTATGAGGGAGGTCAGGATCGCCGCTCACTTATGTCCGCCCAAATTCAGGGGGAGAAGAAGTTGCTGCGTGAAACGATTAATAGATCAGCTCTGAAGCGCCAGCAGGCGATTTCCGAGTCAGCGGGCGGAAGGAGTGGGAAATAGGATTCAGGGAAGGGAGAGGGCCAGGGCAATCAGCGGAATGCCAAACAAGGAGGGGCTTATAAATTGGTCAAAAAAGCTTAAAGTCATGGTCAGGTTCAGGATACGGGATTAGTTTCTTCGGAGCTGCTAACTGTCGGTTCATGCGTGAAAATGTGGCCTAAAACTTTTGGTGGAATTACGGTAAGAAAAATAACTCAGGAGAATACCAGAATTGCGAACCATGGGGCAGGGTTGAGCTGGGGCATATCACTAAGGGTGGTTGGGAGTCACCAGTCTCTAGCTTAAAAGGCTAACGCTTTGTCCCGGTTTAGCTTCATAGTGAGGCGTCTTGAAGAAGGAAGGAAGATCAGGACTCGAAGTAGCCAAGCGGAACGGCTTCAACAACGATTGGCATAAAGCTGTGGTTGGCGCCGCAGATCTCGGAGCATTGGCCATAGAACACGCCCGGGCGAGAAGCAATGAAGGCTGTTTGGTTGAGGCGACCAGGAACTGCATCCATTTTTACCCCTAGGGCCGGGACTGCTCAGGAGTGGAGGACATCTTCAGCTGAAACAAGGACACGGATGGGGGATTCTACGGGAACAACCATTCGATGATCAGCCTCCAGGAGCCGGAACTGTCCGGGGGTGAGGTCTTGGGTGGGGATTATGTAAGAGTCAAAGCCGAGGTCCTCGTAATCGGTGTACTCATAGCTTCAGTACCACTGGTGGCCCATGGCTTTAATAGTAAGGTGAGGGTCATTGATCTCGTCCATGAGGTAAAGAATGCGAAGCGACGGGAGAGCAATAAGAATCAAGATCACTGCTGGTAGAACAGTTCAAATGATCTCGATCTCTTGAGAATCCAAAATATATTTATTTGTAAGTTTGGTGGAGACTATGGCTACGATAATATAAACGACCAGGGTGCTAATGAGAAGAACGATCATCAAAGCATGGTCATGGAAATGTAGGAGCTCTTCTATTACTGGGGAGGCCGCGTCTTGGAATCCTAATTGTGAGGGATGTGCCATTCTAGCCTAGGGCTCAAGATACGCAGGGGTCTAACCTACAACTTTGCCTTGACAAAGCAATGCTATTCGAAATTTAACTAGTACCTTATTGAAGAAAGTGACAGAGCGGTTTTGTGGTTGACTTGAAATCAGCAGACGGGGGTTCAATTCCTCCCTTTCTCGTTAGTGAGCCTGAACTTGAACAAATGCAGGTTCCTCGAATGTGTGGTAGGGGGGAGGGCATCCGTGAAGCCACTCTACATTTGTTGAAGTGAGTTCCACTGACATCACTTCTCGTTTAGCGGCGAAGGCTTCCCAAAGAATAAATAGGAACATGATCACTGCGACTAAAGAAATGAGGGACCCAATTGAAGAAACAGTATTTCATAGTGTATAGGCGTCTGGGTAGTCAGAATACCGTCGTGGCATCCCGGCCAGGCCTAGGAAATGCTGGGGGAAGAAGGTCAGGTTTACCCCGAGGAACATAATTCCGAAGTGGATTTTTGTCCATGTGCTGTGGAGCGTGTACCCCGTAAAGAGGGGGAACCAGTGGACGAATCCGCCAACGATGGCGAATACAGCACCCATAGAGAGGACGTAATGGAAGTGGGCAACTACGTAGTAAGTGTCATGTAAAACAATGTCGAGGGAGGAGTTGGCCAGAACGATGCCTGTTAGTCCCCCGACTGTGAAAAGAAAGATGAATCCTAAAGCTCAAAGAAGAGGTGTTTCTCACTTGATTGAGCCCCCGTGAAGGGTGGCTAGTCAGCTGAAGACTTTTACCCCGGTGGGGATTGCGATAATCATTGTGGCTGAGGTAAAGTAAGCTCGGGTGTCTACGTCCATGCCGACTGTGAACATATGATGGGCCCAGACGATAAAACCTAGTAGGCCAATTGCCATCATAGCTCACACCATGCCCATGTAGCCGAAAGGCTCTTTCTTCCCGGAGTAATAAGCCACGATGTGAGAAATCATACCGAAGCCTGGCAGAATTAGAATATAGACCTCCGGGTGCCCGAAGAATCAAAATAGATGCTGATAGAGGATGGGGTCCCCACCTCCTGCAGGGTCAAAGAAGGTCGTGTTTAGATTACGGTCCGTAAGCAGCATGGTAATCCCCGCGGCAAGGACCGGTAGTGAGAGGAGAAGGAGAACAGCAGTAATGAGCACGGACCAGACGAAAAGAGGTGTCTGGTACTGCGAAATTGCAGGAGGTTTCATGTTGATAATTGTTGTGATGAAGTTGATGGCCCCCAGAATAGAAGAAATGCCAGCCAGATGGAGAGAAAAAATGGTCAGATCAACGGAAGCTCCAGCGTGAGCCAGATTGCCGGAAAGGGGGGGATAAACCGTTCACCCTGTCCCCGCACCAGCCTCTACGCCGGAAGAAGCGAGGAGGAGAAGGAAAGATGGGGGAAGAAGTCAGAAGCTCATGTTATTCATTCGAGGGAATGCCATATCGGGAGCTCCAATCATAAGAGGAATAAGCCAGTTCCCGAATCCTCCAATCATGATAGGCATAACCATGAAAAAGATTATTACGAAGGCGTGGGCGGTGACGATTACGTTATAGACTTGGTCGTCACCTAAAAGAGCGCCAGGCTGGCTCAGTTCAGCTCGGATGAGGAGGCTCAGGGCCGTCCCCACTATCCCAGCTCAGGCACCAAATACTAAATAAAGGGTACCAATGTCTTTGTGGTTGGTTGAGAAAAATCAGCGTGTAATTGCCACAGGTAAGATGGCCGAGTTAAGCGGTGGATTGTAGCCCCATAGACAGAGGTGTAAGCCCTCTTCTTACCAAGCCCTGGGGTGTGACACGTCAGATTGCAAATCTGAAGAAGTAGGCCAATCGCCTGCCGGGGCTTTTTCCCGTACGCCCCGGCGGCGGGGAGAAGTAGATGAATGCCCGCTGGTTTGGGCGCTTAGCTGTTAACTAAGAGCTTGTAGGATCGAGGCCTTCTCATCTAGGGAGGCTTTAGCTTAATCAAAGTACCTGGGTTGCATTCAGGTGATGCGGGATAAAGTCCTGTAAGTCTTATCAGGGGCTGGGGGACTCTCACCCTCGCTGAGAGCTTTGAAGGCTCTTGGTCTCAATACTATCCTAAGCCCCTACCCTAGAGAATATAAGGAAAGAAAGGCGGGCGTAAGAGGTAGGAGCCCGAGCGCCATGACGGTAGAAGAAGCGAGCAAGAGGGTGGAGTGGTTGCCCGAGGAGCGTCAGGAGAGGGAGGCACCGACTGTGTTAGGGGAGACAGTTAGTGCTATAGCATAAGAAATGCGCAGGTAGAAGAATAGGCTCAGGAGGGCACTCAAAGCTGCGAGGGTGGCGAGAACGGGGAGGCCCTGCTTAGTCATCTCCTGGAGGATTAGTCATTTTGGCATAAAGCCCGATAGGGGGGGGAGGCCGGCAAGGGAAAGGAGGGTAAGAGATGCAAGAGCAATAAGAGTGGGGGTCTTGGACCATGAGACGGCAAGAGTGTTAAGGCTGGACGCGGCGCCGGCTTTCATTGTTAAGAAGGCAGAAGTGGTCATGACAATATAAAGGGAGAGAGCAAGAAGTGAGAGGGATGAGGAGAACTGAGAGATAATAATCATCCAGCCCAAGTGAGCGACCGAGGAGTAAGCGAGAAGCTTACGGACTTGCGTCTGATTAATTCCTCCCCAGCCCCCAATAAAAGTGGACGCGAGCCCCACGGAGACGACGAGTGCATGGTGAACACTAGGGGCGACTTGCAGAATAAGTGCGAAGGGGGCAAGCTTTTGCCAGGTGGAGAGGATGAGACCCGTGGTCAATGTGACCCCTTGGATAACCTCTGGGAGTCAAAAATGGACGGGAGCAAGGCCTAGTTTAAGTGCCAAAGCCATAAATGCCACAGTGGCGCAAAATGGGTGGGAAAGATGCAGAATGTCCCAGGTGCCCGTGAGCCATGCGTTGGTCGCGCTAGCGAACATGATAGTAGCGGCAGCAGCCGCTTGGGTGAGAAAATACTTGGCTGCGGCCTCGACGGAACGAGGGGAGTGCTTCTGGGTCATAAGCGGGATGATCGCGAGGGTGTTAACCTCGAGGCCCATTCACGCCAGAAGCCAGTGGGAGCTAGAAAAGGTTAGGGCGGTGCCCAGACCAAGGGCAGAGATGAGAAGAGATAGTACGTAAGGATTCATGAGTTAGCAAAGGATGGGGTCTCACCGTCATTGTTGGGGTATGGGCCCAAAAGCTTATTTAGCTGACTTTACTAGGAAGTGGTGTAGCGGAAGCACCAAGAGTTTTGATCTCTTGAGGATGGGTTCAAACCCCTTCTTCCTAAGGAATCAGGGGGATTTTAACCCCCGTCAGTCACCCTATCAAGGTGGCCCCTAAAGACTCAGGCACAATTCCCGTGGCTAAAGTTGGGGTGGTAAGCCCGCGAAGGCAATAGGGAGGGCTAGGTGTCACAGAACAAGCGCTAGGGTCAGGGGGAGGAAACTTTTCCAGACCAGATGCATGAGCTGGTCATAGCGGAATCGAGGATAGGATGCCCGGACCCAAAGAAAGACGACTGAGAGGAGAGCGGCTTTTGTCATCAAGTTACATGCGGTGAGTTCTGGAAGAGCTGGGATATGGGAGGCCCCCAGGAAAAGAACAGCAGAGAGGGTGTTTATGAGAAGGATGTTGGCGTATTCAGCAAGAAAAAACAACGCGAAAGGGCCGCCAGCGTACTCAACGTTAAACCCAGAGACTAGTTCAGATTCACCCTCCGTAAGGTCAAAGGGGGCGCGGTTAGTCTCCGCGAGGGTAGAGATGTACCACATGGCAGCGAGAGGCCAGGCGGGAACAAGAAGTCAGATACTCTCTTGGGTCGTGTTAAAGGTCTGAAGGGTAAAGCCGCCTGAGAAGATGATGATGCTTAGAAGAATAAGGCCGAGACTAACCTCATAGGAGATAGTTTGAGCGACTGCTCGGAGGGCCCCGATGAGGGCGTATTTAGAATTTGAAGCCCAGCCCGAGCCCAGGATGGAGTAGACAGTTAAGCTGGAGAGCGCTAGGACAAAGAGAACCCCTAGGTTAAGGTCAGTGATGGGGTAGGGGATAGGTATGGGGGCCCATAGGGTGAGGGCGAGGGTTAGTGCGAGCATGGGGGTGGCGAGAAACAAAAACGGAGAGGCGGTTGAGGGCCGGACCGGCTCCTTGATAAAAAGTTTAACTCCGTCGGCAATCGGCTGAAGGAGACCATAGGGGCCAACGATGTTGGGCCCCTTCCGCAGCTGCATATAGCCTAGAACCTTACGTTCAAGTAAAGTAAGAAAAGCAACGGCCAGAAGGACAGGGACAATGTAGGCAAGGGGGTTAAGGACATGAGTGAGAAGAACAGAAATCATAGCCGAGGAGAGGATTTGAACCTCTGATGAAAGGGCTTAGGCCTTTAGCAATTCCCAGGCTTTGCTACCCCGGTAGAAGGCAAGGCCGGAAGGCCCCGGCACGCCGGTTACCGCCACGTTGAGATGCGGGCGCCAATCTCTGACGCGAGCTGGGTATGCCCCCTTACTTGTTTTAGTTGATTTCAACAAGTGGGGGTGGGGTGTGCCTCGAGCATGGGCCCCCTCTTCCCGGTCCTTTCGTACTGGGGAGGAGTATGTCATAGATAGAAACTGACCTGGATTGCTCCGGTCTGAACTCAGATCACGTAGGACTTTAATCGTTGAACAAACGAACCCTTATTAGCGGCTGCACCAATAGGATGTCCTGATCCAACATCGAGGTCGTAAACCCTCTCGTCGATAGGGACTCTGGGAGAGGATTGCGCTGTTATCCCTAGGGTAACTTGTTCCGTTAATCGGCATGTGCCGGATCATTTTTGGTCAGAATTTCTGTTGCGTAGAGCCGCGGCTCTGAGCTGTGAAGGGTAGTTACTTCAGTCCACATGGAGGCTTTTTGTCCTCCGCGGTCGCCCCAACCGAAGACAGGTGAGACAAGGGCCACAATGTTCTCTCCTAGCAGACTAAGGGTGTTTGACGTGGGTTGTCTAGTGTCTAAAGCTCCATAGGGTCTTCTCGTCTTATGCTACAATCCCCGCTTCTGCACGGGGAGATCAATTTCACTGACTGGGGAGAGGAGACAGTCAAGCCCTCGTCTAGCCATTCATACAGGTCTTCATTTAAAGGACAAGTGATTGCGCTACCTTCGCACGGTTAAAATACCGCGGCCGTTTAACCCAGAGGCTCCGGGCAGGCGGGACATCTTATGTAAAATATTCAAGAGGCGATGTTTTTGGTAAACAGGCGAGGCTCATGTTTGCCGAGTTCCTTCTCTTCCTTTAGGTCTTTCCTCAAGCACTCCTGTGTAGGGTCAACGATGTTGTGGATCAGGCTCTTCTCGTTTCTAGTTAAGCTTGAATTTCCCTCTAACAGTTGGGTTCGTTAATCATCGGTGGGGGGTCCGGTCCGACATACACGTGTACGGGGAGAGGGGGTAACCCCTCTTATTACTCATTCTAGCATGGTCATTCCCACGGAGGCGTGGGATGGCTCAGTAATAGTAGGGGGTAGAAAACTCTATCAGAATAAGTGGGCGGTCGCTGCCTGAGCTTTAACGCTTTCGATTCAGATGGCTGCCCTTAAGCCCACTGAAGCAGCTAACCTAAGTTACTTTGATTCTTAACCGCCTGGTAAGGTTGTGTCCTGGTTCGAAGGAGCTGTACCTCTTTCGACTAACTCCCTCAGCTTCTCGGAATCAACAAAAGTAGGGTCTTAATGACTTGAAAAGTTGGGGGGCTGAACTCCTATTCATTTCCTGGGCAACCAGCTATAACTAGACTCGATAGGTATTTCACTTCTACTCGGAGCTCTTCCCACTCTTTTGCAACAGAGACGGGTTGGCCCTATAATAGGCTGTCTCGGAGTAGCTCGTCCAGTTTCGGGGGCTCAAACTAAAGTGCTCTTCGCTTGAGTATTCTAGCTAGATCATGATGCAAAAGGTACAAGAGCTAATCTTTGCTTCTAGGCGCTTAGATGGGTTGTTTCATTTCTCTTTCAGCTTTCCCTTGCGGTACTTTCTCTATTGCTCAAATGTCCCTTTCTGTCTCCCATACTAAGGTGGAAAAATGATTTGTTTCTTACTCTCTAAGTAGTGAGGGGGTATTTATGTTGTGGTATTAATCCAAGTGGTTGGCTAGCTAACTGGCTCGGGGCGACCTGATTTGCACCGGTGTCTTCTCAGAGTAAGGGAGATGCTTTGCTATTTAGCTACGCCCCGATTGTCCCAAGTGCACCTTCCGGTACACTTACCATGTTACGACTTGCCTCCCCTTTACTCGAGTTTTCTTGTTAGTTACTAGAATTGGTGAATTTGGGGAGAGTGACGGGCGGTGTGTGCGCGCCTCAGAGCCGGCTTCAGAGGAACACTCTATTTCCCTCTTACTGCTAAATCCACCTTCAGGGGCTGGTTTCACAGCACTATCCGTAGTGCCCTAAATTAGGGAATGTAGCCCATTTCTTCCCACCCCATACGCTGCACCTTGACCTGACGTTCTGGGTTATGTCCATTTTGCTTACTATGGAACCTTCACAGGGTAAGCTGACGACGGCGGTATATAGGCGGGTTGAACAAGGGGTGGTGAGGTTGAACGGGGAGTATCGATTCTAGAACAGGCTCCTCTAGGTGGGTGTGAGGCACCGCCAAGTCCTTTGGGTTTTAAGCTGACGCTTGTAGTTCCCTGGCGGATGCTAGTTGTATATTAACATCAAAGTTTACGGCTAAGCATAGTGGGGTATCTAATCCCAGTTTGTATCTTAGTTGTCGTGGGTTCAGAAGTAGGTGTAAAGTCACTTTCGTGGTAGATTTTCATTACCCCAGGAGCGTACAACGGCCTAGGGGTTATTCAACTTTAGTTTGATCTTTTCCTAACCACTCTTTACGCCGGCGACTTTCAACTTGGGCCACTCGTATAACCGCGGTGGCTGGCACGAGATTAACCGGCCCTAAAAACCTTAACCTAGTCGAGCTTTCGCTCATGGCTTAATGTCTATTACTGCTGAATACCCTTGGGGGTGTGGCTAAACAAGGCGTCTTGGGCTGCTGAAGTGCGCGTGCCTGATGCCCGCTCCTTGCCCCCGGGGGGGGGGGCAAAGGGCATCCTCACACCCCTGCGGAGACTCGCATGTATAAATGTAGTTTGAGCTGAAAGTAAAGTCAGGACCAAGCCCTTGTGCTCGCGGGGTTTTTCAACACCCATCTAAACATCTTCAGTGTTTTGCTTTGATTAAGCTACGCTAGC